GCGCTACCAAGCTGCGCTACATCCCTTTGAAAAATTGTTATACAGTGTGTCATTATATAAAATCCATATCTTTTTTTCCACATCCTTCTTTTTTGCTCTACCTATAGAATAGGTAGAGATAGGTAGAGAATGGTCTTGTCTTTTTTTTTAGGGGGCGGCAAAATTGAATCTGCTGGGTCATTGTACATATGTATTTTAGTTAGTAATTCCTAATTCTAATTTTCTTTCAAGCAAAAACAAATGATCTTGAACTAAAATTAAAATATCGGATTATCTATGATCTATTTATTAGAATAGCAAACTAGGACTATATATGTATTACAATATACAATTTTTACAATATAACAATATACAATACAAAGAAAAGAAAGAAGAAAAAAATAGAAAATAAAAAAATAAAATAAGAAGGAGGATTTTCAATGCGAAATCTAAAAACATATCTCTCAACGGCACCTGTGTTAACCACTTTATGGTTTGGATCTTTAGCAGGTCTATTGATAGAAATTAATCGTTTATTTCCAGATGCTTTGTCATTCCCCTTTTTTTCATCCTGATGAAATTCTTGTATTGATAAAAAATGAAGAAGATTTGAGATACAATTCTACGTAACATGGCTCTAATTTCTTTTTCTTTTATATCCTAATCTATCCTAAAAAAAAAGAGTGTATTGAATCTCAGTTAAAATACAGTGAAATTTTTTTTGAAAAAAAAAATGGAAATGTGGATCTAGTCTAGGGACGGTTCCACGAAATTCTAACATAGAAAGAAGAAAATACTGAGATTATTATAGAAATGATTCATAGTTAGAAAAAATTGTATTAATTAATTATTACGATATTCTTAATATTCTTCTATTAATGAATATGACTCTTTTTCTTTATATTTAGAGTATTATAGTACTTCGAAGTCATTCAAATTCTAATAATTCAAAAAAGAAAATAGTTAGAAATTCCATAGTGAACGAAGTCGATCCAAAAAGAAAAGGAGGTTCATGGCCAAGGGTAAAGATATTAGAATTCTAGTGATTTTGGAATGTACCTGTTGTGTTCGAAAAGGTGTCAATAAAGAATTGCTGGGCATTTCTAGATATATTACTCAAAAGAATCGACACAATACACCCAATCGACTAGAATTTAGAAAATTTTGTCGCTATTGTCAAAAGTATACGATTCATGGGGAAATAAAGAAATAGATAGAAAAGAATTCATGTTTGATTCTTCCAAGTAGTGGGAAGAGTAAGAACTTTACATCTTAACATATATAATACTTACATCTTAACATATATAATACAAAAATACAAACCAAATCCTATTTTAGTCGAGTCTTAAATGAATAACAAAAAAATAGGATTCTATTTTAGAAATTATTTTCTATTGAAGGAATAAACAAACAAGGAATAAGCAAACCATGGATAAATCCAAACAATCTTTTCGTAAATCCAAGCGATCTTTTCGTAGGCGTTTACCCCCAATCGGATCGGGGGATCGAATCGATTATAGAAACATGAGTTTAATTAGTCGATTTCTTAGTGAACAAGGAAAAATCTTATCTAGACGGACGAATAGATTGACTTTGAAACAACAACGATTAATTACTATTGCTATAAAACAAGCTCGTATTTTATCTTTGTTGCCTTTTCGTAATAATGAGAAACAATTGGAGAGAGTGGAGTCGATTCCTAGAATTACTGGTCCTAGAACCAAAAAAAAATAGATATACTTCCAATTGGAACTCAAGCTTCTATTAATGTTTTGCTCAAAAAAAACTATAATCCAGATTTGATTCTTGTATTCTAAAAAAAGAAAAATGTGGAAGAAATCTTTTTTTCTTGAAAGATGTTTGTTTCTTCCTACTACTCAAATATTAATTTCTTTTTATTATATCTTCCCGGAGTCCATTCTCCGGGAAATACTTTTTCAATCATTCTTGTTTCCTGTATAATAGATTACATTAAAATTCTTTTATTTCTTTATTTGATTTGTATTCTTTTCTTTTTAATTGATAATTTTATTTGAAATAATATCAAAACAATTCTTATTTGATAGGGCTATTTGCGCAAGTATTTTACGATTCAGAAGCAATTGTCTTTTGTACAGATTGTGGATAAAGAGGCTATAACTATAGAATAGCCTATCCTCACGAGTTACCGCATTTATCCGAGTGATCCACAAACGACGAAAATCTCTCTTTTTCCTGCTCCTATCTCGATGAGAGGAAATCAAAGCTCTCATTCTTTGTTGAGTAGTCGTTCGAGTCAGTCTTGAATGAGCCCCTATAAAGGTTGATGCAAATAAACGAATCTTTTTTCGACGTCTCCGAGCTGTATATCCTCGTTTAACTCTGGTCATTGAATCAAATGAAATTTTATTGAATAACTAATTGATTTCTCTTCTTTCAGTCATCCTTTTCTTCCGGTCGATTAATAACAAAACGGATTTTTCCAATATATAAAATATAAATTCCAATGGCTTTTGCGACTATGACCTTCCCGACCACGATTTTTTCTTTCTTCAAGGTATCTCGCCTGGAAATGAAATAATAAATTCGACTGCTACTAAAGAAAAAAGAATAGTGGGTTTCCTCGTTTCTATGGCAACTTCTGAAACGGTGAGGTCCTCTCTATACACCGGAGCCTCCTCTTTCATTTCATCAAAATTTCTTGTGAACTTGTATAGTTCACACTCTTTGGCTCTACCCATCCATTTTCAATTAGAATTTTTTTTTTTTTCAATTCTAATTCTAAAGTTTCTAAAGTAATAGTCCTTTTCACAAAAAAACTATCCATACAGTGACGGTATTTAATTATGAAAGTTGGCTAGGTAGCTGACCTTGTTAGTCCGTTTTTTTTTTACAATAAAAGCATAACCTTTTTCCTCCGCTTAATGGATAACTATTTGTTACCAATGGAGAATTCCTTCTCATCTCAAACGGAGTGATTGGATTTACACCAATAGAAACCATAAATTCATAACCTAATTTAACATAATTAGGTAGATAATAGATCTTGATACTAGTCAATCAAAAGGCCGTGTTCCACCCTATCTATCCTAATTCATTGGTAGTGGTCGTTGATACCAGAAAAAATTTTTGCATTTCTTCAAACTCATGATCTGAACTTAACGAGTCGCACATACACCCTAGTACATGTTCCTCGACGCTGAGGACATCCTCGAAGAGCGGGAGATTTCGTGACATTTCTTATTGGCTGTCTTGCGTTTCTAATAAGTTGTTTAATGGTTGGCATGGTGTGTCTATAGAATCTCATTCTAGATAGAATAGAGTGGGTTGGCTTAGATCGATCTTAACCTGATTATTGATTATTATGAAGAATTTCTATTCACACGTAAATTTTGAATTTTGAAAAGGAATTCGTATATTTATATGGAATTCCTAGTATTTTCATTTTCGATCGCGACAAGATCAACGATGCCATGAGCTTGAGCTTCTGTTGCTGACATAAAAACATCCCTTTCCATATCTTCGGATATAACCCATAAAGGGTTGCCCGTTCTTTGTACATAAACTTTTGTAAGAGTTTCGCGAAGCTTCAATAGTTCTTCTGCTTCCAGGATAAAATCCCCTGCTTGTGCCTCGTAAAAAGCACTAGCAGGTTGGTGAATCATAACCCTGATGATCTTGATATAACATCATGAATGGTTCTTCTATCTCTATATCGCACGATTAGATGGATTAAAGTAAGGGGGAATCAAAATAACAATAAAAAAATAGAATTAAACAACCGTACAGGCATCTTTTGTACATTGCATACGGCTCTGTAATGGATTTTCTTTTTTTTGATAGAATTTATTCTTTTATCGAAAAGAATAAATAGAACCTATATGATCCATTTACCACCCTTCCTTTCGTAGTAGTTAAAAAGATACTATGATGGTTCTGTTGCTTTATATATTTATCTCGTCTGTGGTTTAGCAATCCCAAAGTTTCTTTTTGATAAGATCTAAGAAGGAAAAAATGATTTTTTCCATTTTTTTGATTTTTTCCTCTCTCTCATAACATAAAAAGAAGAAAGAGACTTCTGTTGTGGAAGAATAATGGTTTGTGACGCTGAAATTGACTCTTGCTTGACACAGAAAATCAAATTGGGAATAACCCTTCTTTCATACTACTATTTCGATACAAAATATCATGTTAGAAAAAAAACAATAATGGTTTGTTCATATCGAACTCGAAGTGCCATGCTATTATTACTTATTCTTTATTTAATTCATATTTGATACAGCGAAGACATAGTATTCTTTTTTTTTCTCAAATAAAAAAAACTCATTGGCGCCAAGCGTGAGGGAATGCTAGACGTTTGGTAATTTCTCCTCCGACCAGAATGAAAGATCCCATTGAAGCGGCTAATCCCATACATATTGTATGTACATCTGGTAACACAAATTGCATAGTATCATAAATGGCTATTCCTGGTATTACCCATCCACCTGGCGAATTTATAAACAAATAAAGATCCTTAGTATCATCTTCTATGCTGAGATATACCATGAGACTAACAATTTGATTCGAGATCTCGCTATCAACCTCTTGGCCTAAAAAAAGTAATCTTTCTCGATGAAGTCGGTTGATTAGGACAAAATTGTATCCCTGAGGAACCGTACGTGCACCTTTGGATGCATACGGTTCAAAAGAATTGTGAAAAAAAAATCAATGTGTCGATTCCAATCCTATTTCTTTTTTTTTAATGAGTTTTGCCTTCTTCCCCTTACCTCTATTCTATAATGCTATAATGTAGAAAATAAAAAAGAATTTTATGAACTTATTGAACTAACTTCTCATTGATGTATTGTTTCATCGAAATTCAAATTACGATGTCATTTTCTTGTTCCTGAATGGGCCTTTCAATTATTTTAGGTTCTTGTTCTACTCCGGGGGAAGATTTGCCCGAATTCCATTTGCGCATATAGGTCAAATGATTCCAGTACCACTTCTTTTTTTTTTCAATTGTTTCATACCTTTCCCCAAAATCTTTGATGTATTAATCATACTACTTCATTGGTAGGTAGTTTGGGATATTATTCCGATAGTAAATATAAGAAGAATCTATTCTATATTCTAGAATAGAAGCGGTAATTGTGTAATCATAATCATCATATATTCTACAATATATTCTACATAATATATTATATTCTAAGATTCTATTATCTTTCTATTATAGTAAGTTATATTATTATTATTTAATATTTTAATTTTAATATTTAATTACTAATTCATTAATTACTAATGAATCTCAAATTTCTGAATAATTTAATGAAATTTATATTTTCTTTTTCTTTATTATTATTTATTTCATTTATTTCTTTAATATTTATGATTTCTATTACTACATTTTACACTCCCATTTTTATTCTTACCATTTCCAATTTGGTATTATATGAACGGAGCCTGGATACTTTATTTTATCAGTCCAAGTAAACCATCAATTCTTTGAATTGATAATATTGATCCCCAATAGGAATTATTGTGCTTCACGCTCCAAATTATTGATGATTCAATCAATACAATATCCAATATATATTTATTGGATTGGGCGAAACAGAGAATACTCGATCGGGGGAGATAACGGGGAAATACCATATGACCAATATGTCTGACAAGTCGCACTATACGTCAACCCAAACTGCATCTTCCTCTCCAGGATTCCGAAAAGGCACTTTTGGAACACCAATGGGCATTAAGATAAATAAAAAAAATGAAGTACTATACTTTACTTTAATATGAAAACGTAACAATGGTTTTATTGTCTTCATCATTTTTTCTCTTTTCTCTTTATTTTCTATTTATATATTTTCTAATTTTCTCTATTTTTAGATTCATTCTATATATATTCTATTATTATTCTATACTCTATTACATTACTCTATTTTTCTTTCTTTTTATTTTTTTTTTAATCTTTTTACTTTTTAATATTCTTTATATTTAAATATTCTTTATATTTAATATTTAGGATCTTCTATTCTATATATATATAGAATATATAGGTATATAGAAGTAGAAGGTTCATAGAGGAAGACAGAATGAATAAATACAAATTGTAACGAACAGGATCAATCGAATCAATCAACTATTCGAATGATTTTGAATTCGAAAAGAGTATCTATGCATTTTTTACCTCAAAATTCTCCCATTGCGTATTGGTATTTATCGGGTATAGAATAAGATATGTTTCTCTTTGTTCTTCTAAATAGAAAGAAAGAGAATTTTCTCTCTATTTCAAATTCTTTCTATTCTATTTCATTAAAAATAAAAGAAAAAATAAAAGAAAGGAATATAAATAAATAGTAATTCTTTCCTATACAAAATATACCGAACAGGTGAAATACATGGTCTAGTCTTTTCCAATGCGATAAAGTTACATAATGTCTATTTCTTTTTAAGAAAGGGGTATTTACATGGGTTTGCCTTGGTATCGTGTTCATACTGTTGTATTGAATGATCCCGGTCGATTACTTTCTGTCCATATAATGCATACAGCTCTGGTTTCTGGTTGGGCCGGCTCGATGGCTCTATACGAATTAGCGGTTTTTGATCCCTCTGACCCTGTTCTTGATCCAATGTGGAGACAAGGCATGTTCGTTATACCCTTCATGACTCGTTTAGGAATAACAAATTCATGGGGGGGTTGGAGTATCTCGGGAGGAACTATAACGAATCCGGGCATTTGGAGTTATGAAGGCGTGGCAGGGGCACATATTTTGTTTTCTGGCTTGTGCTTCTTGGCAGCTATCTGGCATTGGGTGTATTGGGACCTAGAAATATTCTGTGATGAACGTACGGGAAAACCTTCTTTGGATTTGCCCAAGATCTTTGGAATTCATTTATTCCTCTCAGGAATCGCTTGCTTTGGTTTTGGTGCATTTCATGTAACAGGCTTATATGGTCCTGGAATATGGGTATCTGATCCTTATGGACTAACTGGAAAAGTACAATCTGTAAATCCAGCATGGGGTGCGGAAGGTTTTGATCCTTTTGTTCCGGGGGGAATAGCTTCTCATCATATTGCAGCAGGTACATTGGGCATATTAGCGGGTCTATTCCATCTTAGTGTCCGTCCGCCTCAACGTCTATACAAAGGATTACGGATGGGTAATATTGAAACTGTGCTTTCCAGTAGTATTGCTGCTGTTTTTTTTGCAGCTTTCGTTGTTGCTGGAACTATGTGGTATGGTTCAGCAACTACCCCAATCGAATTATTTGGCCCCACTCGTTATCAGTGGGATCAGGGGTACTTCCAACAAGAAATATATCGAAGAGTTGGGGCTGGACTAGCCGAAAATCTGAGCTTATCGGAAGCTTGGTCTAAAATTCCCGAAAAATTAGCTTTTTATGATTACATTGGTAATAATCCGGCGAAAGGAGGATTATTCAGAGCAGGCTCAATGGATAACGGAGATGGAATAGCTGTTGGGTGGTTAGGGCACCCCATATTTAGAGATAAAGAAGGGCACGAACTCTTTGTGCGTCGTATGCCTACCTTTTTTGAAACATTTCCAGTAGTTTTGATAGATGCAGACGGAATTGTGAGGGCTGATGTTCCTTTTAGAAGGGCAGAATCCAAGTATAGTGTTGAACAAGTAGGGGTAACTGTTGAATTTTATGGTGGCGAGCTCAATGGAGTCATTTATAGTGATCCTGCTACTGTGAAAAAATATGCTAGACGTGCCCAATTGGGTGAAATTTTTGAATTAGACCGGGCTACTTTGAAATCCGATGGTGTTTTTCGTAGCAGTCCAAGGGGTTGGTTCACTTTTGGGCATGCTACGTTCGCTTTGCTCTTCTTTTTCGGACACATTTGGCACGGCGCCAGAACCTTGTTCAGGGATGTTTTTGCTGGTATTGATCCAGATTTGGATGCTCAAGTGGAATTTGGAGCATTCCAAAAACTTGGAGATCCAACTACAAGGAGACAGGTAGTCTGATACAAAATTACTTTGCTATCTTTTGTCTCTCTTTTTTTTTTTTATTTTATTCTATATTTTAACTATTTAAAGGATAGAATTTTAGATTTATATTAGATTTCTATTTTCTATTATTTTCTATATTAATTAGTAATTTAATCTATTATCTATTTATCTATTTCATATTCAATCTTAATATATTTATTCTATTAAGAATCTATTAATAATAGATTCTATTATTAATATATAGTCTATTAAATAGATTAATCTAATAGTAATAAGATATTACTAGATCTATTAGATCTATATCATAGTATCTATATATTATAGACTATATAGATAGATAGTAATAGTAAATTAGTCAATCTCAATTTAGAATTTATTTTTATTTAGTTTTATTTAGTAAATGATCCAAAATGAATAGGTGTGGAAGCTATAATTGTAAACCACGATCGAATCTATGGAAGCATTGGTTTATACATTTCTTTTAGTTTCGACTTTAGGGATAATTTTTTTCGCTATCTTTTTTCGAGAACCACCTAAAGTTCCAACTAAAAAAACAAAATGATTTTTCATTCTTTCCATTGAAGTAATGAGCCCCGATATTCATATTGGGGCTCATTACTTCAACTAGTCCCCATGTTCTTCGAAGGGATCTCTTAATTTTTGAGAGGGTTGCCCAAAAGCGGTATATAAGGCATACCCAGTAAAGCTTACAAGTAAACCGGATATGGAGATGGCGACTAGCGTTGCTGTTTCCATTTTTTCGATAATTTCAAGATCACAAAGGATCACGATAATGTCGTTTATTTACAACTACAACGGAATAGTATACAAAGTCAACAGATTTCAACCCATGATGAAAGAGGATTTATGGCTACAAAAACCATTGAGAGTAGTTCTAGATCTGGGCCAAGACGAACTGGCGTAGGGAGTTTATTGAAACCATTGAATTCGGAATATGGAAAAGTAGCTCCAGGGTGGGGGACTACACCACTTATGGGAGTTGCAATGGCTCTATTTGCAATATTTCTATCTATTATTTTAGAAATTTATAATTCATCTGTTTTACTGGATGGAATTTCAATTAATTAGTTCCTAAAAATTAGTAACTCCTAGTTTTTCAATCAAAAAAGATTATTTTACTTATACTTACTTAATGCTTAAAATCTTAAAATACTTAAGAATTTAACTTAAGATTACCTAAGACTTGGATTTCTAGACCATTCTGGTAGTTCGATCGTGAAATTTATTTGTTTCGATATTTCATTTCCGGAATATGAGCGTGTGACTTGTTATAATTGATCCTATTGATAATACAAAGAATGGATTTGTCATCTCAATCAAGATGATTCTACCGTCAGATATTTATTGTAATCTCTGGAACACGGACTATATAGAATAGATCAAGAAAAGAAATATTTGAACTATGATTCATACCTATTATTCAGACCTCGCAACCGGATTAAAAAAAAAATGGAAAAAAGGTCTTTTTTCTTTTTATAAATCAAACAATTTTTTCTCCGAAAGAAACCTCTTTCTATAAATTTTTTTTGAGTTATTACATTCATTGAAGAAGTGATGATCAAATGGTTTTTACTCAGAAACTCTTTGAGTTTAGCTTTGGTTTTATTAAATCATCGTGGTTCTAGTATGAATCTGAGGTTTCAATTGATTCATAGGGTCTCAACAAGAGAATTCCTATAATTCCTATAAAAAAAAGATAGGGAAGAGAAGATTCAAGAGGCCTGTCACGATTAACATAAAAAAAGATGGATGAGCCAACTTGATATTTTATTTCTTGGCATTATCATCACAAAGAAGAGATTCCGGATTTTTCTTACTTCGTATCTTTGGGTCAAATCGAGTCAAGTGGATAAGCCACAAGAAGTTTGAAACTCTATATAAAATATTCCATATCCGTTGAAACTAGTATTTGTGGGTTTTGGCTTGAGCCGTACGAGATGAAATTCTCATATACGGCTCTCAGAGGGGGAGTCTTTCTTGGGTTACCTATCTCAATAAAGTATATGATTGGTTCGAGGAACGTCTCGAGATTCAAGCAATTGCAGATGATATAACTAGTAAATATGTTCCTCCTCATGTCAACATATTTTATTGTCTAGGGGGGATTACGCTTACCTGTTTTTTAGTACAAGTAGCTACGGGTTTTGCTATGACCTTTTACTACCGTCCAACTGTTACAGAGGCTTTTTCTTCTGTTCAATACATAATGACTGAGGCCAACTTTGGTTGGTTAATTCGATCAGTTCATCGATGGTCAGCAAGTATGATGGTTCTAATGATGATCTTGCACGTATTTCGTGTGTATCTTACGGGTGGTTTTAAAAAACCCCGCGAATTAACTTGGGTTACCGGAGTGGTTCTGGCTGTATTGACCGCATCTTTTGGCGTAACTGGTTATTCCTTGCCTTGGGATCAAATTGGCTATTGGGCAGTAAAAATTGTAACAGGCGTGCCTGAAGCTATCCCTATAATAGGATCACCTTTGGTAGAATTATTACGTGGAAGTGCTAGTGTGGGTCAATCCACTTTGACTCGTTTTTATAGTTTACATACTTTTGTATTACCTCTTCTTACTGCCGTATTTATGTTAATGCACTTTCCAATGATACGTAAGCAAGGTATTTCGGGTCCTTTATAGAAAAGGCAGGTCCTAGATATTTGTAATTTATCATATCGGGGAGGGACAAGAGTCTTTCATTGCTACAAATATGAATTGTTTAAAAATAAGGCATGTTATTTGGATACTTCTATTCAATTCTGAAGTATTTTTTATTTGATACGAATAGAATAGTTGAAGTAGATTTTCCTAAACAGAGGATGGATTATGGGAGTGTGTGACTTGAACTATTGATTGGCCCGTGCAGATATATGATTTTATCCGCCACGTTGGAATTCACAAACCAATGTGTCTCCGCATCCAACCATCACATCACGTCAATCCCTATATATAGCATAGGATAATAGGATAGGCCGGTTCGCTTGAGGAGAAGATTTTCTATGATCATACCCGAATCTTGTCATGGACTCCGTAAGATCCCTATAATAAGTAATAAGTGATGTGGAATGATCCAATGTTCTATTTATTCACTTTGGTTTAATTTTTCTTTTTTTTTTTTTAGTAATTTTTCTTAGAATTAATTTGATAGTATAATTGGATAGTAATATTAGTAAGTTTTTATAGTATGTAGATGCATTCATTTCCTCTGCATCAACCCTGATCTATGATACTATCGGAGTTAAATAAGGGATCTAAGGAAGAACAAGGGCTAAGATTTTATTAGTAACAAGTAAAAATTTTGTATTTTTGTATGTAATACAATCAAGATAAAGATATTGTGGGGATAAATACTAACCAAAAGACATGAGACAATCCAAAAAGTACTTGATCATGATCTAATTTGTAAGCCAACTTGGATATTGAGCATTTCCTTGTTGACAGAACTGAATTCTTTGCAATGAATAATGAATCGTTGAAACTTGGGGAAATGTAATTTTATAAATTCTAAATATTTTTTTATATAGAATAATTCTACATTATCTATGTAGATATGTATGAAATATAGATTTTTTATGGACCTATTTATGTTCTATAAATCTATTTCTGTGATTCTTTTCTTGCTCGAGCCGGATGATAAAAAATTATCATGTCCGGTTCCTTTGGGGGATGGATCCACAAGAATTCACCTATCCAAATAACAAAGAAACCTGATTTGAATGATCCTGTATTAAGAGCTAAATTGGCTAAAGGGATGGGACATAATTATTATGGAGAACCTGCATGGCCCAATGATCTTTTATATATTTTTCCAGTAGTAATTCTAGGCACTATTGCATGTAATGTAGGCTTAGCAGTTCTAGAGCCGTCAATGATCGGTGAACCGGCGGATCCTTTTGCAACTCCGTTGGAAATATTACCCGAATGGTACTTCTTTCCCGTATTTCAAATACTTCGCACAGTACCCAATAAGTTATTGGGTGTTCTTTTAATGGTTTCAGTACCAATAGGATTATTGACAGTACCTTTTTTGGAGAATGTCAATAAATTCCAAAATCCATTTCGTCGTCCAGTAGCCACAACAGTCTTTTTGATTGGTACCGCAGTAGCTCTTTGGTTAGGGATTGGAGCAACTTTACCTATTGAGAAATCCTTAACTTTAGGTCTTTTTCAAATTGATTAAACCGTTAAATACCACAACATAGATATCTAAGGAAGATCCAGAAGGGGATCTTCCTTAGATACATCAATCTTTTTATGATCTATTCTGCAAATATATGGACTGTGTCAGAGATTCAAAACTTATTCTATTTTTTTTTTATTTCTAAAAAAGAAAAAATGAAAAGAATCTAAAGGATTGAAAATGATCACTTTTTCTTAAGTAAATTTATTGCAAAATGTTTATGTACAGTGCTCAATATCTGTTTTACATCTTCTGTGCGAAAATATTCCATTTTCATAAGATCTTCTTGACTGTGACTCAAAAGGTCCAATAATGTATGTATATTGGATCTTTTGAGACAATTATAGGTCCTGGAAGACAATTCTGATTGGTCAATAAAAATACATGTCAATGGAATTCCTTTTTTGTTTTTCTTGAGATTAGTGAATTTGTTTTGAAAGGAAAAAAGAGGTAGATTCCATCTGTTTTCATTTTCCTTGAAATTCATGTCCTCTTCCTCTGCATGTAGAAAAGGAATCAATAAATCAATCAAATTACGAGAAGCTTCATAAAGTGCTTCTTTAGGAGTTAAACTTCCATTCGTCCATATTTCTATAAAGAGTATCTCTTGTTTTTCATTCCCATTCCCATAAGAATGAATACTATGATTCGTATTTCGAACAGGCATAGATACAATATCTATAGGATAACTTCCATCGTGAGAGTCATTTGTGGATTTCATACAATATCCGCGATCTCTCTTGATTTGTAATTCAATACACAAATCAATTGGTTCTATCAGGTTAGCTATATGCTGTGTCGTGTCAACTATTTCTACAGAAGGTGGTGAGATGATATCTTGAGCTGTTATGTATTTGGGACCCCTGACGCAAATGGATGCGTTCCTAACTCCATAAAGATTACTTCTCAATACAATCTCTTTCAAATTTAGTAAAATCTCATGTACTGATTCTTCAATACCTGCTATCGTAGAATATTCATGCAGCACATTTTCAGATGTTGCACGTGTGATACATGTTCCTTCTATTTCTCCAAGTAAAGCCCTTCGCATGGCAATACCTATGGTATCGGCTTGACCTTTCATAAGCGGGGACAGAACGAAACGACCATAATAAAGACGCTTGCTGTCTACTCTTGATTCAACACATTTCCACTGTAGTGTTCGAGTGGATCCTACTACGTCTTCTCGAACCATACTATTATTTTTCTTTTATTTCTAATTATTGGATCAGAATCATTGAATCATTTATTTCTCTTGGAATCTCTTGAATTCTTATTTCTACACACGTCTTTTTTTAGGGGGGCGACATCCATTATGCGGCATGGGTGTTACATCACGTACGAAACTTAATAGTATCCCATTTCTACGAATGGCTCGTAATGCCGCATCTCTTCCGAGACCTGGACCTTTTATCATAACTTCTGCTCGTTGCATACCCTGATCTACTAATGTACGAATAGCATTAAATGTCGCTGCTTGAGCAGCATAGGGTGTTCCTTTTCTTGTGCCTCTGAATCCAGAAGTACCTGCGGAAGCCCAAGAAACCACCCGACCTCGTACGTCTGTAACAGTTACAATAGTATTATTGAAACTCGCTTGAACATGAATAACTCCTTTTGGTATTCTACGTTCATTCTTATTTGAACCAATACGTGCACTCTTACGTAAACCAATTTTTGCTATAGGTTTTGTCATATTTGTCATATTATATTAGATTATATTTATAAGATATAAGATTTATAAAAATAAAATAAAAAGAAAAAAGAATCAGAAATCTACAGAAAGAGACGGGGATATCCATTTCATATCAAAATGAATCCTTTCTTATTTCTTTTTATATGTACATGGTTTTTCTTTTCAAAATAAAAATGAAAAAGTTCTTTACCCCTGTCTCTGTTTATGTCTCGGATTGGAACAAATAACTATAATTCGCCCCCGCCTACGAATCAAGCGACATTTTTCACAAATTTTACGAACAGAAGCCCTTATCTTCATATTTCTTATTCCTTACTTTCATTCTAAATCTCTTTTTTTTTTTGAAAACAAAAATAAGTTTATTGCATTTTTTAACTTTGAATTCTATCTCTACGAAAAGGATGTTTAAAAGAATGATCTAATCGTTCGAATCTTTTTTGCGAAGTCTATAAATTATACGTCCCCTGGTTGAATCATAACGACTCATTTCGATTTTGACTCTATCTCCGGGTAGTATACGTATAAAACTGCGTCGGATTCTCCCTGAAATATAACCTAGAATTAAATCTTCATTATCTAATCGAACTCGGAACATACCGTTGGGTAGTGATTCAGTAATTAAACCCTCATGAATCAATTTCTGTTCTTTCATTCCAGGGAACCCCCTTTAAGTATTAACTAATAGAGGAAGAGTTCTATAATTCACTTCTCCTCTATATTTTACAAATAGTAAGTTCGAGAGAAATTTAGGGTATCCTAAGAGAATTACCATATATAACACAAAATTTCTCCTCCAATTTTTTCTAATCGAGCTTCTCGATCTGTTATTATACCTCGAGAAGTAGAAAGGATTACAATTCCCATTCCACCTAAAATCTTAGGAATTTGTTGATAGTTGGAATATATTCGTAGACCAGGTCGGCTAATACGCTTTAAATTTATTTTATTACCTTTCCTAGTCTTTCTATGTCGTAAGGTTGAAACCAAGAAATTTTTTTGACTTTCTTGATGTTTTCGAACATTTTCAATAAAACCTTCTCGTAAAAGTATTTTCACAATGTTTTTAGTGATATTAGTAGATACTATTTTAACTCTTCCCTTTTGATCTATGTCAGCATTTCTTATAGAAGTTATTATATCGGCAATAATGTCCCTACCCATGACGAACTATAGTTATTGGTGCCCCTAATTTTGATATAGTCAACATGCTTCTTTTTTGTTTTATTTTTTATTGAATTCTTTTTTTTTCTTTAATTATTATAGATTCTCAATTCTCAAAAATTAAAAATTATTAGAAATTTCAAATATATACATGAGACACACACAATCTATTAATTGGATCTATTTAAGATATTCTAATAATTCTAATATTCTATCTATAAGACTTCGGGTGCTAATGAAACGATTTTAGTAAAATTCAATTGTCGCAATTCTCGAGCAATTGCACCAAAAATTCGAGTTCCTTTTGGATTTCCTTCTTGATCAATGATAACCGCTGCATTGTCATCATATCGTATTATCATGCCGTTGTCACGTTTGATTTCTTTACATGTGCGTACAATCACAGCTCTAATTATTTCTGATCTTTCTAGAGGCATGTTGGGCACTGCTTCTTTAATTACAGCAACAATAACATCGCCAAGATGAGCATATCGGTGATTACCAGTTCCTATGATTCGAATACACATTAATTTTTGAGCTCCACTGTTATCCGCTACATTCAAAAGGGTCTGAGGTTGAATCATATCATTTTTATTTTAATCTCTTATTTCAAGATAATGGAAAAAAATAAATATTGTCTGTCCAGAGATAAATAAATCCGTGGTTGTTTTTTATTCTTAATACTCCTTCTTCTTCTTTTATTTTACTTCTGTTTACCTAATCCTGAAATAACAAATTGAGTTCGTATAGGCATTTTGCATGCAGCTATTTCCATAGCTGCTTTGGCTACAGCTTCAGATACTCCACTCATTTCATAAATTATTCGGCCCGGTTTAACAACGGATACCCAATATTCGGGGGATCCTTTGCCCGAACCCATACGTGTTTCTGTAGGTCTTATAGTAACAGGTTTATCGGGAAAGATACGTACCCATATCTTTCCACCACGACGCGCATATCGTGTCATTGCTCTTCGCCCTGCTTCTATTTGTCTAGCTGTGATCCAAGCAGGTTCAAGTGCCTGAAGAGCGTATCTGCCAAAACAAATATGATTGCCTCGGCAAGATATTCCCTTCATTCTACCTCTATGTTGTTTACGAAATCTGGTTCTTTTAGGGTTATAGTTGATGGTTGTTTCTGAATTCCATCTCTATTGCAGAGCCGGACATGAGAATTTCTTCTCATCCAGCTCCTCGCGAATGAAATGATTCAATAAAATTACATATTACATAGAGATATGTATTTTATTCTATCAAAATCAAAACTATCAAAAGACAAAAGAAAGAATAGACTAATTTTTTTAGATTTAATTTGTTACATAGGTAGGGTGTATATATAACTATATATATAACTAAATAACTCAGCGTGTTTTTTTATATTTTTTTTTTAGATTCTTTTTCTTTACATCTATTTAATTACGCCAATTGTCGTCCAATAAATGAAATTTTTAAATGAAATAAAAATAAAGAAAGGTTTCGCGGGCGAATATTAACTCTTTCCTCCTTCATTTGTAGGGTCAATTCATGACTATTAAGAAGAAATCCATTTTTTCTTGGTTCATTCCGCCATCCTACCCAATAAATTCTTAGGATTGATTCGTTTTCAAGAAAATCCTATGTAATCACAGGTTCCATCGTTCCCATAACTTCTCTATTAATACTTAGGCCTGAACTCTGCAATGGAGCTCTCAACAGAATCTGTTATTTGTTTCCGAGTCAATCTACTCAGTTTTTCTTAACCCGAAGCTCAATTAAATTTTTTCACTTTTTCTCTATTTTTATATTGATTAGATTCTTTCTATTATTCTATTATTATTTTATTCTATTTTTCTTGTATATTCATGTTGATGCTTTATAACACTGCTTTTTTTATGGGGTAATTCTTCATAAACCATACATACGGGAATCATATATCATTTAGATCTTTATTCTCTCTTTCTATCACCCTTCCTTTTTCCACATCCCTTTTTTTTCACAATTCATAATCAGATTTCTTTTTTATGAAAAGTATTTCAGTTGCTACAACTATATGATTTATTCAGTCATATAGTAACTGTTTCTTAGGATCTTGACAATACGAAGCAATAAGTTGGTTATGAGTTTTGAATTTCTTTAGTTTTGATAGTTATTAAGTTTATAGTGTGGTCAGCCTATTTTTCTTTTCAGTCTTAATTCTCAATTCTAAAGAAAAAACTAACGAGTCACACACTGAGCATAGCAATTAGACTAAATTTTAAATTAGATTTCAATAAAGGGTAAATCAAATTTTTATTCAACCTTATAGAATTATAATTGTTCGTTTTTCTTTGATTAAGAAAAAAAGAATAAGAAAATATTTTCTCAAATTTATCTATTGATGAGCAGAATAGCGAGATAAAGAAAGTTCCATTATTCTTATTTTATTATTCTTGGTTTACAAATATCCAAATTTTGATACCTAAGATTCCATAGATAGTTCTAACTGTATGGGAACAGTGATCAATTTTAGCGCGAATTGTTTGTAGGGGAACCCTGCCTTCTCTG